CGGAACGATCAATTTTATTTACCTAGTAAGTAGTATGGTATGGGAATGGGCTAGTGAGTCTAAGTAAAATGGTTTATTGATATTGTATTTGATCAATGCAATGAATTTTTTTAAAAGACCAATCCTAATTGAATTGAACCCTAGCATAATGAAATTCATTTGATTGATACATATATACACTAACCAATTCAACATAGATCCAAGATATTTCATTGATAAAGCAACTTGTCGATAAAAACAATTTTGCAAGCCTCTTCTCATATTTCAAAATTTATCTTTTTTGAATTTCCTGAATTTCTTGTCTTAGTATGAGATATAAATATACCTACCTATAACCTTATAATAATGATTCAATGAATGACTGAAAGTATGAGAAATGAAGTTTAATCCACTTTTATGACATATAGCAAGCAGACCAATCACTTATTTGTTTTAGAATATTTATAATTTTTAATGTTTTTTTTAAGAATTTACTTCTAATTACTATTACTATTTTCATTTTTTATTCTCGAATTTTATATTAATTCATAGTAATATATATAATTGATATATAATTAATATCACTCTATTAAAAAATATTATAATATTTATATATCACTCTAATTATTTTAACTATAAGTTATAAAATAACTATAATTAATGAATCTATAGATTCATTAATTATAATATTAATTTTATAATAAAAATTTATTAATATAGATTCTATATAGAATCTATATCCAATTCTATATATATAAATTAACTAATAAATAACAATTTAAATTTGAAATAAAAGATCAAATAATTTTGATAAAAATCCAATTTTTTAATGAACCAGTCATAAAATAAATAAAAATGACAAATTATAAAATTCTATGGAATTATGAAAGACATAAAAATCCTTTGAATTGATTCACATTATTCCATTTTATTTATATTGACAATTTAAAAAAACTATTCATACTATCATCATAGTATGATGGCGGTTGGGCAAGTATGCCCCCATCGTCTAGTGGTTCAGGACATCTCTCTTTCAAGGAGGCAGCGGGGATTCGACTTCCCCTGGGGGTAGGGTACTACGAAAGAAAGTTGATCATGAATTATCAAAAAAAAAAAAGCCTAGAATGGATTCTTCTTGGGTCGATGCCCGAGCGGTTAATGGGGACGGACTGTAAATTCGTTGGCAATATGTCTACGCTGGTTCAAATCCAGCTCGGCCCACTAATTAGCCGATCCAACATGAAAGGTTATAACCCTTTTTTTCTTCTCCATAAATGTTTGATACGGAAGAATTAAAAAAAAAAGTCTGATTTTTGGATATCTTTCTACTGCTATTTATTTGCTCTGTTTTTTTTTCAAAAAATTATTATCTTAATAATGATCTCGATTCAGATTAGGATCTGTAAGTATAAAGTTTAAGAGAAGAATAACGAAAAAAAAACTCTTTTTTTTTTCGTTATTCTTTGAAAGATTGATTTGATTAGCAATCCATTTTGCAATAAATAAATATGTATATGACTACATATAATCTAAAATCTACATAGATGCACATAGAAAGGGTTTGAAGACAATGAAATCATAAACATATATATGTTGTACATTTTTTTCCCTGGGATTGTAGTTCAATTGGTCAGAGCACCGCCCTGTCAAGGCGGAAGCTGCGGGTTCGAGCCCCGTCAGTCCCGACACGGATCCAAATCCAATCAAAATAGATATATCAATTCATCTTTTATTTTATTGTAAAAGAGAGAACAAATAACATAACAGAATTTTCGGATCTTTCTTGTTTTATATTTTTTATATTTTATTTTTTCATATTTATTATCAAACCAAACAAATCTGGAAATTTTCAGTTCTTCAACAAGTACTTATTCATGGGAGAAAGACATATGTGGATTAGTACAATTATTGGTAGAATAATATGCAGGATTCAAACAATAGATACCAGACTGGTCCTGGCTTTTTTAATTACTCCCGATTGTGTAATGGAAAGGAGTATTATATGTTTTCCGGGAGCACATACAAAAATTCCATTTGTAAGATACAAAATAAATTTCACATAGTTACTTTGATAGAATTTTTAATATTAAAATATCTTTTCTTTCCTATTTTGTGTAATCTCAATTATTAATTAAAATTACGAATTTGAATTTTAAAGAATCTTTCTCATTCAAATTTAACACTGGACTTTTAATATATATGTCCCATTCCTAATTCAAGTAAAGAGGATATTAATAAGATCAAACAAGGATTCATCTCTTTTAGCGAAGAAATTTTTTATTATTTTTTTAGTTTAAGTTGAAAAAACTTTGTTTTTTTTTTATTAATGATAAATAAAATACTAAAAGAAAGAAATTTTTGATTGGATCAGTAATAAAATTTAGAATTTGGTATGGATAAAAGATCTTACTATGTTATACTATTCAATTCTCGACGATGAATTTATTTGATCGTTCAGATATTGTTATTCATGATATTCTAATACGATTCGATATCACGCGATGTAATTCATACTATTCAATTTACAAGCCAAAGATTTATCATTTCTATGGGATTAAATCCTGAGTTATTCCGAATAAATAAAAAATGAAACGATGAAATTATGGAAGTAAATATTCTCGCATTTATTGCGACTACACTGTTCATTCTAGTTCCTACTGCTTTTTTACTTATAATATACGTAAAAACAATAAGTCAAAGTGATTAATTTGAATTAAACTTTACTTTTTAGTTCTTATCAATGACTGAAGAGAATAAAAAGAACATCAAAAGGATTCAAATTTTGCGTCTTAAATGAAATGAGTGTACTAGAATTATCAGTATTCTACGAGAGCCGTATTCTACTATGAGATCCGATAGTATGGTAGAAAGATATCTATGAATCCTTCTACCATACTAGCTATTATAGTTATTGGAGTGTGTAAAGTTCTACTGTATAAAGATAAATATACAGGTTGAATATAGATCAACCTACAATATATATCTTCGTATTCATATAGATTAATTCCATATATCTAATGTTAATGTACATAGTATCCCAATTCTATTTCTTTGCTTCATGTATTTATTTTGTTTATGTTTATCTTGATTCTAATCAATCTCGAAAGGCAACTCTTACTCTTATGATTCTAATTCATAGCTTTCTGATTCTTTTCAATATGAATCCTGATATCCATCGGAAGAATCAAATCAATGACGGAAAAAAAAATGTTATGGGCATAGAGTAATAAAATAAGATTTTTTTACCATTCTAAAGAAGTAATTGATTGAACAATTTAAAAATTATAGAGCGGTTCGGTTCCGTGGAAAGTTCTTCTCTTCGGATTTCAAAAATCATTAGCAAACCCCATCTTTAACGTTTAAAGCATGATATGAAATGAGTTCCCTAAAGAAAAAAAAAGCATAACTAAAATAATTAATAAAAGGAGTAATAGCATGCAATATGTGAGTAACTAGTCCGAGGAAATATCTTATTACGCGGAGCATTTTAGTGGACAACCACTATGTCTATGTTTTTTTGGGTTGAAAGTATATATACATTTTCAAATTACTAAGCAAAACTTTTTTCCTTTGACCAGTAAAAAAGGGAAAAAACAAATAAAAGTAAAAAAAAAAAAGGCTTGGCAGAACAATCTATAAAACAATTGATACAGTTTGAGGTTGATTCCTCAATTAGTAGTACTTCTAGAGTCCACTTCTTCCCCATACTACGAGTGAAAGAGAAAATGTAAAGACTACCATTAAAGCAGCCCAAGCGAGACTTACTATATCCATGTGAATTATGTCCCCTATCTCTATGAATATAAAAGAATTTTTCCATTATTGTTCACTAATTATTATTGTTCACTAATAATAGTGAACTCACTAGTGCAGAGTCAAAAAAAATGAAGGCACAACACCATTCACCATTGATGAAAAAATCAACTAACAAACGAGTTCTTATATGATTTTGAGTCTAATGGAAAAACTTTGTCTTTCTTTTGTTGCCCTCCATTTCATTTTTTAAAAAGTATAAAAGTTGAGAATCAAGCTAGATCACACATACCTACTCCTTTCTCAGTTGATCTAATCTTTATCGTCTCCCAACTGTTTCATAGAGTCGCTTGGGAAATGGCTTATTCCATTCGTAACTACGGGTTACCAAAAAGAAGGAATTCGCTTTTTTACTTAATATAATTTTCTAAAAAGTTATAGAACGAAAACAAAATTATCTATTCAATAGATAATTCTATTGAATAGAATTATAATTGAATGTGGGAACAATCAGAGATTTTATTTTCATAAGTACATAAAGTATCTTCCACTTTCCGCAACTAAAAAGATCCCCTATATGTATATCCAATCTCATTTAAGAACCAGTCAGCAGCCACTACATTAGTAGTTGAAAGACTATCATATCAAGATTTAACGATTCCTTTTCATTATTAGAATCTTTCCTTGAAGCCTAGACGCAATGATTTATAGCATTTTATTTTAGAGAACCAAATCCCTAACGCGGATGCTTCGAATCAAGCCAATAAAAAGAGCCCTCTTCTTCCACTTGCTTCTAAAAATTAAAGTTATATCAGTAAAACTAAAGAGGGAATTTCAATTCTTTTTTTGATGAGGCGACACCCGGATTTGAACTGGGGAAAAAGGATTTGCAGTCCCCCGCCTTACCGCTCGGCCATGCCGCCAAAACGATATAAAATATATGAGAATAGTCCTCTTTTTTTTTTTTTTATGTGTATTTGCTTTTCCTTTCTTTTTTTTCCTAAACTCAAAAAAAAAGTTCTTCCCTTTTTTTTTATTGAAAAAAAAATATGTATTTTCAGTCACAAAAAAAAATATTCAGGAGAAATGGGAACCATTAACTATTGACTGTAAATTCATGAACGATTCTTGCATTTTAATTGCAAATTGTGTTTCTCTAATCATATAATATAATTCAAAAAATTACCAAATGCTAATTAAATCTTAATTGATACATAATAAATCTGTACTAATCGGTATTAATTCTTTTCAATAAAAAAACCTTCTGA